CTTACAAATATTTCTATTATGTTATGCAGTTAGGCAAGGAGTGCGAAAAAAAACAGGATTTTTCTTTGATTGGCTCAAAAAGACACTTTGGGATTGCTGAATCACAAACAAAAAAAAATGAATATATTAAAAATTAATTAATTAATATTAATATAAGGCAACGGAGCCATCATAGTAGTTTTTAACTATTCCAAAAGGAAGGGTGGCTATTTGATCATTTAGACCACCAGGGTCTGATATATTTTACTTTTCCCTTTCTTGGAGGGTAAGGGTCAATTTTATTGTAAAGCCGTATGCATATGCAATGCATCAAAGATGCCCGTACGGTTGTTCAATTCTATCCTTTTTCGTATTATATTAGTCTTTATCTTTCTTTTCTCTTCGCTTTATCATGCGAGATAGAAGAACTTTTTATTATGTTATATCATCAGGGTAATGATGCATCAACCTGCTAGTTTGTTTTGTGATACACAAGCGGGAGACGTTACGTTGGAAGCGGGAGAATTGATGTCCCTGCGTGAAACCCTCACAAGGGTTTATGCACAAAGAACGGGGAAACCCTTATGGGTTGTATCCAAAGACATAGAAAGAGATATTTTTATGTCAGCAAAAGAAGCAAAAGCTTACGGAATTGTTGATCTTATAGCAGGTGATGATCTTGTAGCAGGTGAATGAAAATAAGCCGGAATACGTAATTTGAGATTTTATCTATGATTTTACTATTCTAATAACTGGAAGTAATTCAGAATTCTCCGGTCTGGAAGTAATTCTGAACTCTCCGGTTCAGATCAGATCAATCTAAACCAGCCCATTATGTATACAATTCAGCATGCCAACTATTAAACAACTTATTAGAAATACAAGACAGCCAATCAGAAATCGCACGAAATCCCCCGCTCTTCGGGGATGCCCTCAACGTCGAGGAACATGTACTCGGGTGTATGTGCGACTCGTTTAGATCAGACCATGAGCTGGTACAAAAGCAACAAAAAACTTTCCAGTATCAATGATCAGTACCGGGGAATAGTATAGAATGTAAGAAGGGACTCCATTCACTATATAAAAATAAAATAAAAAAAAAAAAAGAATAATCAAAGCTATCACATTCCTACATTGTGGATAAATTTTATGGTTTCCGTTGGTGCAAATCTCAATTTAAGATGAGAAGCAATTCTCCATTGGTAGCAAATGGTTAGCCATTAAGCGGAGGAAATCTTTTTTTTATTTACTTTCTTATTTACTTATTTAACTTTAACTTATTGAGTTACTTATTTAAATAACTTATTGATTTACTTATTTAAATTTTTCAATTTTAAATTGACTTTTTTAATACTTAGTTAATTTAACTTAAAAAATTGACTTTTAAAAAATAAATAAATAAATAATAAATAAATAAAGAACGGCATAAAGAGTAAGCTCCTACTCTGGCAAGAACGGACTAAAAGGGTCAGCTACCCAGCTAACTTTCATAATTAAATACCGTTACTGTATAGGTAGATCTCATTGTGAAAGGCCTATTGCTGGATAATTCATGGGTAGAGCCAAAAAGGGTGAACTATACAAGTTACCAATAACGTTGATTAAATGAAGTAAAGGCTCCGGTGTATAGAGAAGACCTCACCGTTTAGGAAGTCACCATAGAAACGAAGGAACCCGCTATTTCTTTATCCATTTTTTTATATTTTTGACACCTATAACACAATATAATTTCTTATTTCGCATTGAAATGCCTAAAAAAAGAAAAAATCGCGGTCAGGAAGGTTATAGTAGCCAAAGCCCTTGGAATTTTTATTTTATACATTGGAACAATCCGTTTTGTTCTTAATAGATTAGGAAAGGGGAAAAGAATAACTGAAAGAAAAGAAAAAAATTAGTTATTCGGTGGAAGTTTCATCTATTCAATGACTAGAATTAGACGGGGATATATAGCTCGTAGACGTAGAACAAAAATGCGTTTATTTGCATTAAGCTTTCGAGGGGCCCATTCAAGACTTACTCGAACTATTACTCAACAGAAAATAAGAGCTTTGTTTTCGGCTGATCGGGATCGGGGCAGTCAAAAGAGAAATTTTCGTCGTTTGTGGATCACTAGGATAAACGCAGTAATTCGAGAAAGGGGGGTATCCTATAGTTATAGTAGATTAATACACGATCTGTACAAGGGACGGTTGCTTCTTAATCGTAAAATACTTGCACAAATAGCTATATTAAATAGAGATTGTCTTTATATGATTTCCAATGAGATAATAAAAGAAGTAGGTTATAAAAAGTCCGTCGGAATAATTTAAACAAAGTTTCCCGGAGAATGAACTCCGGGAAGGTAGAGTAGAAATTACTGGGATAAAATATGCTAAAATAGTCAAAACGAATGAACACACTCAGTAGAAAAAGCTTTCTCCAATTCTTTTTTTTTTTGTTTTTTCTTACGACCCGATAATCTAATCTGGATTCTCGGAAAAATACCAATCTGCCTTTGAGTTCGGATTCAAATTCTGATTCC